CATCTCTAGGGGATTAAATCCCGAGTTATTGCGAAGTAAAAAAACCGATGAGATTATGGAAGTAAATATTCTTGCATTTATTGCTACTGCACTATTCATTCTAGTTCCTACCGCCTTTTTGCTTATCATTTACGTAAAAACAGTCAGCCAAAATGATTAATTCAAATGAATTTTCAAATTCATTTGAATTAAACTTTCCTTCTGAGTTCTTATCAAAAATTGACGAAGTCAAATGAAAAGGATTCCAATTTTACGTCTTAACTTAAATGAAAGGAGCGCACTCTAATCAGCAGTTTTCTAAGAGATAGATAGTAGGGTAGAAAGATGCATCTTTCTACCCTACTTATTAACTAATAAGGAAGGGGAAACTTTGCCTATTTTTAACGCCCAAACCCTGATATGAAATAAGTCGATAAAGCAAAAATCGCCTTTCTCAAATTAGAAAACAAGGGGTAAATGCCCATGACTCGCCCGAGTCAAGATCTTATTATTGCCCAGTCTCTCGTTAGACAACCACCATCCCTATATCATTTCTCCTAGAAAGTGCATATACACGTAACAAAACGACTTCTTCTTTGAAGAGTAAAGAGGGAAAGAAATAAAAAAGGGGGGTCCGTCTTCCTCAGTATCCATCTATAAAGATAGTAAGAGCCCATTCCCGTTGATTGAAATAGAAAATTTCGGAAGAATTTGAGGTTGGAATAAATTTCCAATCATCTGAATCCCTTTCTTTTCGAAATACAATACAATACAAGGGCGGGAATCGATGAAATATCTCGTTAATTGAAAGAGTATGATTCATATCATAGATTACTCGATTGGAGTCCAATGAGATTCCAAATTCAGAGATTTTGATTTGAAATAGTTTCAAATGCGTTGCAGAACGATCTATAAAACAATTGATACGGTTTGATTTTTGATTCCTGAACTCAATTAGTAGTACTTCTAGAGCCCACTTCTTCCCCACACTACGAGTGAAAGGGAAAATGTAAAGACTACCATTAAAGCAGCCCAAGCGAGACTGACTATATCCATGTGCATTATGTCCCCTATCTCTATAAATACGAAGGAATTATTCCATTATTCCTCACTAATAATAGTGGAATCAATGCCGCAGAGTCAAAAAGGGGTTCTGACCGAACACTATTGAGAAAGCAATCCAATAAATCGATTATGATTTCGAATCAGGAAAGATTAAAAACACAAGCAAAATACATAGTAACATCTCAAGGAAATGGGAACATGTAGGAATAAGAAGAATAAGGTCTATTCTTTTTTTGTTTTGTTGACCTTCTAAGTAAAAACAGAAGGGGGGAAATCACTAAAAACGAGAAATCACTATCTATTACAGATCTCTATTTCCCCATTTGATCGAATCCGTACCCCCTTTTCCGATTATCGCTGCGAAACAGGGGGCTTGGGTAGGCATTACCGAAAAGAAAGCATTTCTTTTTACTCTCTTTTCTAGAAAAGTCAATTATTCATCCAATCTAATATTGATTGGATACCTGAGCACTCAGAGATTCTCGCAAGTCCGTCTTATATAAAGCAACTTCCGACCCCTTCCAAAACTATTAATTGAATTTCTTATCAGGCTCTACAATTTGATTCAAGATCCAGTCATTAGCCACTCCCTTAGTAATAGAAGGGAATCGTGAAGTCTTGATAACCCCTCTACCAGTAGATTCGAATATTTCCTTGAATCCTAGATGCGAACAGGGCTCCACAATCTTTTCTTTTAGAAAACCTTTAGACCACATACTTAGAATCAAACAAAGTATCAACAGCCCGTTTCCTATGCTTCTACGGAGGAAGCATTCTGCGAGTTCTATCAGAAGAACAGAAAAGAAGAAGAGATTTCGAGTTTTTGGTAATCAGGCGACACCCGGATTTGAACTGGGGAAAAAGGATTTGCAGTCCCCCGCCTTACCACTCGGCCATGCCGCCAAAATGATACAAAAATACTTTTCTTCAAAACCCTCTTTTGGTTGGATTTGATCCACCCCTTCCATTTTTTGTATAGTATCTGAAAATACACATTTGATTGCTCAATAGAAAAGCGAGAGAATGTTTTTAGCATTGTATATTTTCAGCCGATAAATTTGAACCATTAACTATTGACTCCTTAGTTCGAATTCATGAACGATTCTGGGATTTGAATTTCAAATTGTGTTTTCCTAATGACATAAGAAAATAAAAATTGAGACCGAACCAATCAGTATTGATTTTTTCAATCAAAAAACCTTTCTCAACTTCAATTATAACAAAACATATGAGTATATGTAAACCCCAGAACATAAATTGTTACACAGATATCTATTATTTAGATATGTTTATTTAGATATGTTGTCGATAGGGAATTATCATAAAATTATCCTACTTCATGCATTGAATAGAAATTATCTTTTGATAGAGCACAGCCTGGGCTATTCCGAATAGAACCGGCAATAAAAGAGAAGTCGGATATTCGAGCTATCTGGATACGTGTTTAATAAATGCA